CCTCTTTTGAATGGCGCATATCGTGGAAAAATAAACAAATTCTATTCACATACAACCATGAATCATTTAATTACTTCGAAAGAAAATTCCACGAAAATAGTTTGGATAAATAAGCTTCATGGGCTATTTTCTATTTCTAATAATTACCAAGAATTTGAACATGAAAAAAATCCACTTAATGAAAAATCACCATGGAATTATATTATTAATTCGTTAACGTCAATTGATCAATTATCTTTTGAGTACATACCCAATTCTCATTTGAAAAAATCTTCTTTATTGGAAGAAGAAATAAAAATAAATTCAGAAAATAAAGCAAAATCTTTGAAATCCGTATTCGATATAATTACAACCAATGGAGAAGAAATCATTGAAGAAGGAGAAGAAATCCTTAAAGAAAAAATCATTCAAAAAATTCCTCAACGGTTATACAAACTAACTGAAGAGTTAGAAGCACTAGCACAGGATGAAGATGAAGAAGATGAACATGAGCAACTAATGAAACAAGATCAGGAAATTCGTACAAGAAAAGCCAGACGAGTGGTGATTTATACTGACTACAGCGTGAATCCCGAGACTAACGATGATGAAATAAACGAGTTGGCTTTGATACGTTACTCACAACAACCTGATTTTCGTCGAGGTCTAATCAAAGGATCCTTACGCGCTCAAAGACGTAAAACAGTTATTTGGAACACATTCCAAGCATATGTAAATTCTCCGCTTTTTTTTGATCGAGTAGAAAACATATTTTTTTTTTCTCTTTTAAACAAGATCGATCAAAATATTAAGTCTATTTTTAGGAATTTTGCGAAGAAAAAACCAAAAACGGAATTAAAAATTGACGATTTTGAGAAAGAAAAGATGAAGAAAACTCTGAAGGCTCTCGATGAAAACGAGAAGAAGAGAGAAGAAGAAAATGAACGAATGGCAATAGCAGAAATTTGGGATAGCGTTATATTTGCTCAAGCAATAAGAAGTTTGATACTCCTGATCCACGCTTTTCTTAGAAAAAACATTATATTGCCTTCATTGATAATAGCTAAAAATGTTGGACGTATGTTATTATTCCAATACCCCGAGTGGTATGAGGATTTTAAGGACTGGAAGAGTGAAATGCATGTTAAATGTACGTATAATGGTATTCCACTATCAGAAACAGAATTTCCTCAAGATTGGTTAACAGATGGTCTTCAGGTAAAAATTCTATTTCCTTTCCGTTTAAAACCTTGGCGAAGATCTAAACTACGATCTCATCATGGAGATCCAATGAAAAAAAAAGTAAAACAAGAAAATTCTAGTTTTTTAACAGTTTGGGGAACGGAAACAGAACTTCCTTTTGGTCCTGCCCGAACCCTACCTTCTTTTTTTGAACCCATATATAAAGAACTAAAAAAAAATATTCGAAAAGTGAAAAAGAATTATTTTCTACCTCTAAAAGTAAAAGTTTCAAAACCATGGGTTATCAAAATTTTTCCAGTTCTAAAACGAATAATGAATAAACTTGAAAAAGTAAACCCAATTTCTTTATTTGAATTCAAGAAGGTGAAAGTATATGAACCAAATGAAAATGCAAAAGATTCAAAAGATAATAATAAGATTATTCCTGAATCGACCATGCAAATTCAATCTATGAATTGGACAAATTTTTTATTCATAGAAAATGAAATGAAAGATCTTGCTGATAAGACAATCATAATCAGGAATCAAATAGAAGAAATCGCAAAAGAAAAGAAAAAAAAAGTTCCAGCCTATGATGATAAAAGACCAGAATTAAAGAAAGATATTTGGCGGATATTCAAAAGAATAAATACTCGATTAATATGCAAATCACATTATTTTATGAAATCTTTCATTGAAAAAATATACATGGATATCCTGCTATGTATGGTTAGCATTTCGAAGGTCAATGCACAACTTTCAACAAAAAAAATTATCAATGAATCCATTTACAACGATGAAAGAAATCAAGAAGGAATTGATGAAACAGATCAACATACAATGAACTTGATTTCGACTATAGAAAAAGAAAAGGACTTTTCTAATCCTAGTAATAATTCAAATACTTATTACGATTTATCTTCCTTGTCCCAAGCATATGTATTTTACAAAATATCACAAACCCAATTACTTAACAACCATCACTTTAGATCTGTACTTCAATATCGCGGTACCCATCCTTTTATTAAGGACAAGATAAAGTATTATTCTATAACCCGAGGAATATTTAACTCCAAATCAAGGTATAAGTATAAGAAAATAAAGAAGCCTGGAATGAATGAATGGAAAAACTGGTTAAAGGGTAATTATGCATACAATTTATCTCAGAGCAAATGGTCTCGATTAGTATTAGTAGCGAAAAAATGGCGAAAAAAAATCAATCAAAATTGTACGATTCACAATAAAGAATCAATGAAATTTTCTTCATATAAAAAAGAAAAAGACCGATCAATTCATTACAAAAAAGAAAATTTCTATACAGTGTATTTATGGCCGAATCAAAAAGAAAAATTAAAAAAGCAATATGTATATGATTTTTTATCACATAAATATATATATTATGGGGATAGTAAAGATTCCTCTATTTATAAACCAAAATTACAGCTAAAAAGGAACCAAAAAATTCCATATAATTTCGACATACAGAAACCCGAATTTTTTTATGGAATTATCAATTCCATAGAAAAAAATTATGTTTTTAATAAGCATAAAAATCTGAATAGGAAATATTTTGATTGTAGAATTCTACATTTTTACCCGAAAAACACTATTGATGTAAACGATATCGATATTATCCACTTTACAAATGTACATATTGGTACTAAACTTGAAAAAAATGCTAAGACTAAAAAAATAAATATTAATATAAAAAAATTGAAAAAAAAAGATCTTTTTTTTCTTTCAAAACATCAAGAAAAAGAAACAAATCTATACAAAAAAAACAACTCCAATCAAAAAAACTTTTTTGATTGGATGGGAATGAATCGAAAAAGGGAAAGAGTTTTTTGTAAAAAAAAAAAATCAAATCTGAAATTTTGGTTCTTTCCGGAATTCAGATTTCCTTTTGATACATATAAGGCATATAAGATTAAACCGTGGATCATCCCAATCAAATTACTTCTTTCCAATCAGAATTTAGATGAAAAAAAAAAAATTAGTCAAAATAAAAGTGTCAAAGATTCTATTTTAATAAAATTAAAAAACCAAGAAAAAAACGAAGAAAAGACAAATCTTGTGTCAGATCCAAACAAACAAAACAAAAAAAAGCCTCTTCAAAAGGATTATGTGAGATCTGAAAGTAAAAAGAAAAAACAATGCAAGAAAAGCAAGAAATCAGAACTAGATTTATTCCTAAATAAATATTTAATTGTTCAATTAAGATGGAACAACTTCGTTAATCATAAAATGACAAGAAATATCAAGGCATATTGTTTCTTACTTAGATTGATGGATCCAAGTTCTATAGCTCTAGCCTTAATTCGAAGAAAAGAGATGGATCTAGATGCAATCCTTAATAAGGACAATCTAACTCTTACAGACTTTTTAAAAAAAGGAATATTGATTATCAAATCAACTCGTCTAGCTTTTATAACGGGTGGAAAATTAATTATGTATCAAACCATAAGTATTTCATTGATCGATGGCGAAAAGAGTAATCACCAAATAAATATAAAATACAAAAAAAAAATATATGTCAATAAGAAGAATTTTAATAAATCTACTGAACAACATAGAAATATGCTTGTGAATGGGAATCCAGATTATTATGATCTCCTTGTTCCTGAAAATATTCTATCTCCTAGACGTCGTAGAGAATTGAGAATTCTAATTTGTTTCAACTCTCCTAATTGGGATGTTGTGAATAAAAATAAAATATTTTACAATGAAAACAATATAAGAAACTCCACACAATTTCTGAATGAAGACAAAGGTCTTAATCTTAATATAGATTCAAATATAAAATATAAATTGTTTCTTTGGCCCAATTACCGATTAGAAGATTTAGCTTGTATGAATCGCTATTGGTTTGATACCAATAATGGTAGTAATTTCAGTATGTCAAGGATACACATGTATACACGATTTAGAATTATCTAATTATCTAATAGTATATTTGATATACTTTATGTTACATGTCAATATTCACATGCCATTTTCCGTAGATGAAAAGTGAAGGATATATGTTATACTTTGCTACTTTGGTACATAAACATAACATAATATGTATTTACTTGTGTATCAATTCAATCTAGAAAGAAATTCACAGAATCTTTTTAGGTGCAAAAAAAGATTATCTTTGGTAAATGTGTAAATGTATTATCCTTTTCTATCCAAATCCAATTGAAAATTGGATTTGGATAGAATCAAATAAAAAAACTATTTGGAAATGAATAAATTTTTATTTTTGTATGTACTAGATTAAAAAAAAAATGGAAATAACATTATAATAATAAAAATAATATATATTATTCTCTTTTTCCTAATCGGAAAAATCCGTGGAAAAGAAAGAAAAAAAAAGTTTTTTATGGTAAAAAATTCATTCATTTCACTTATTTCACAAAAAGAAAAAGAAGAAAACAGAGGTTCTGTTGAATTTCAAGTATTAAGTTTCACAAATAAGATACGAAGACTTACTTCACATTTGGAATTGCACAAAAAAGATTTTTTATCAAAAAGAGGTCTACAAAAAATTCTGAGAAAACGTCGACGTATGCTGGCCTATTTGTCAAAGAAAAATGGAGTGCGTTATAAGAAATTAATTGATGAATTGAATATTCGAGAACCAAAAAATTGTTAATTTCATTGTTTGGATTTTTGAATTAGTAATTATTAGATTTTACATTTGGACGAATCTACTTTTTGAGGAATTCGTGAAATAATGAATTAAGGAAGAAAAGGTATGACTGTACCGGCTAAAAAAAAAGATTTCATGATCGTTAATATGGGTCCTCACCACCCATCAATGCATGGTGTTCTTCGACTAATTGTTACTCTCGATGGTGAAGATGTTATTGACTGTGAACCTATATTGGGTTATTTACACAGGGGTATGGAAAAAATAGCGGAAAACCGAACAATCATACAATATTTGCCTTATGTAACACGTTGGGATTATTTAGCTACTATGTTCACAGAGGCAATAACGGTAAATGCACCAGAACAACTGGAAAATGTTCAAGTACCTAAAAGGGCTAGCTATATCAGAGTAATTATGCTGGAGCTGAGTCGTATAGCTTCTCATTTGTTATGGCTTGGACCTTTTATGGCGGATATCGGTGCACAGACTCCCTTTTTTTATATTTTTAGAGAGAGGGAATTGATATATGATTTATTCGAAGCTGCCACAGGTATGCGAATGATGCATAATTATTTCCGCATCGGAGGCGTAGCAGCCGATCTACCTTATGGCTGGATAGATAAATGTTTAGATTTTTGTGATTATTTTTTAACAAGGATTCTTGAATATCAAAAACTTATTACGCAAAATCCTATTTTTTTGGAGCGAGTCGAAGGAGTGGGCATTATTGGTGGGGAGGAAGCGATAAACTGGAGTTTATCGGGACCAATGTTACGAGCTTCTGGAATACAATGGGATCTTCGTAAAATTGATAATTATGAATGTTACAATGAATTCGATTGGGAAGTCCAATGGCAAAAAGAAGGAGATTCATTAGCTCGTTATTTAGTACGAATGGGTGAAATGAGGGAATCCATAAAAATAATTCAACAGGTCCTAGAAGGAATTCCTGGCGGACCCTATGAAAATTTAGAAGTCCGGCGCTTTGGTAGAGCAAAAAATTCCGAATGGAATGATTTTGAATATAGATTTATTAGTAAAAAACCTTCACCCAATTTTGAATTGTCGAAACAAGAACTTTACGTAAGAGTGGAAGCCCCAAAGGGGGAATTAGGAATTTATTTGATAGGAGACAATAGTATTTTCCCTTGGAGATGGAAAATTCGTCCACCCGGTTTCATAAATTTGCAAATTCTTCCTCAACTAGTTAAAAGAATGAAATTGGCTGATATCATGACGATACTAGGTAGTATAGATATCATTATGGGAGAAGTTGATCGTTGAAATGATAATTGATACGACAGAAGTACAAACTATCAATTCTTTTTCTACATCGGAATCCTTAAAAGAGGTTCATGGGCTCATATGGACTTTTGTACCCATTTTAATCCTTATATTGGGAATTACAATAGGGGTACTAGTAATTGTGTGGTTGGAAAGAGAAATATCTGCAGCGCTACAACAACGTATTGGGCCTCAATATGCTGGCCCCTTGGGAATTCTTCAAGCTTTGGCAGATGGAACTAAACTACTTTTAAAAGAAGATCTTCTCCCGTCTAGAGGAGATCTTCGTTTGTTTAGTATTGGACCGTCTATAGTAGTCATATCGATTCTAGTAAGTTATTTAGTAATCCCTTTTGGGTATCGCCTTGTTTTAGCCGATCTAAGTATAGGTGTTTTTTTATGGATCGCCATTTCAAGTATTGCTCCTATTGGGCTTCTTATGTCAGGGTATGGATCGAATAATAAATATTCTTTTTCAGGTGGTCTGCGAGCTGCTGCTCAATCCATTAGTTATGAAATACCATTAACTCTATGTGTATTATCAATATCTCTACGTGTGATTCGTTGAATATAAAATTTATACTTCTTTCCTTTACTTCTAGGAAAAAAGTTGAATGAATTGAATGGATATTTTTTTTTATTCATGATTCAGGTCAATGAGTTAAACCAAATAGTTATATGAGTGAAACAAAACAACTTAGAAATTTGCAGTAAGAAGATAAAATCTCACTTCATATGTACAAGAATAAAATTGAAGTAAACATAAGCCGTGTAAAATGGTTATCCCAAGATTGAGATTCGTCATCATATCTTGAAGCGGGTATAAAAGATCGACTGTATGGAGTTTTCATTACTGTCTTGTATTTATTAACATGCCGTAGATCAATCAAAAATCAGTGGACAATTAGGAACACAAAAGTACACAAAAGATTAGTAATGGAGATAATATAAGGTAAGGTATCAAAAAAAAAAAAAAAAAATAAAGATATTTCTGCATAAAATGAATCATAATAGAGACTTTAAATTGGTAGAAATGATCAAGCAGTACTTTCCTATGATTCCGATCTAGAGTAATACTCCTATTCACTGATTAAAAAAAAAATAACTATTCAGAACGAATTAATCCTTTATTTATTTTTTCAAAGTACCCGCCTCTGAGATAGAAGAACAGGAATAAAATAAAAGAAATGGAATATAATATTCGAATGAATAAAAAAAAATCTTTATTTATTCTTTTTCCTATGCATATACATCCAAATAGATGAAATTCTTATCATTATTTAATTTATGAAAAATTCCTCTAATTATTTTATTAATTTTTTTTTTATTCATATAACGAATATTTGATTAAATAGTTTAAATTATTACCGAACAAAACAAAGAAAAATATGCTTTGATTATAAGGGATGAGATGAATTCCGAAGCCTTTTTTTTTCTTATTTTTGCGAACGGAATTTCATTGGTTTAATTTGGGACTCTTCGACAGATCTTTTTTTCTACCCTAAAACAAAAGGAAGTGATAAGACCGAACCAGTCCTTACATTTATTTGTGGCCATAGAGGAGCCGTATGAGGCTGAGGTCTCATGTACGGTTTTGAAATAGCGATGGGAACAATGCTGTTTTTTTTTATCGACTATAATTATCTAATAGTTCAAGTACAGTTGATATAGTTGAAACACAGTCCAAATATGGTTTTGGGGGGTGGAATCTGTGGCGTCAGCCCATAGGATTTATGGTTTTCATAATTTCTTCTCTAGCTGAATGTGAGAGATTGCCCTTTGATTTACCAGAAGCGGAAGAAGAATTAGTAGCAGGTTATCAAACGGAATATTCAGGTATCAGATTTGGTTTATTTTATCTTGCTTCGTACCTAAATCTATTAGTTTCTTCATTATTTGTAACGATTCTTTACTTAGGTGGGTGGAAGTTATCTATTCCATATATATCTGTTCCTGAACTTTTCGGAATAAAAAAAATAGCTGGAGTCTTTGGAATGACAATTGGTATCCTTGTTACATTAGCTAAAGCTTATTTGTTTATATTTATTTCTATCACAACAAGATGGACTTTACCCAGGATGAGAATGGACCAGCTATTAAATCTTGGATGGAAATTTCTTTTACCTATTTCTTTGGGTAATCTATTATTGACAACTTCTTCTCAACTTGTTTCGCTATAAATTAAATAATAGAATACGATAAGAATATTCTAGATTCATAACCCCTTTCAAACAAGAGAAAGAAACATCAATTTATTCATGGATATCTACAATATGTTTCCAATGGTGACTGGGTTCATGAATTATGGTCAACAAACAATACGGGCTACAAGGTACATTGGTCAAAGTTTCATAATTACCTTATCTCACACAAATCGTTTACCTGTAACTATTCAATATCCTTATGAAAAATCAATTACGTCAGAACGTTTTCGCGGTCGAATTCACTTTGAATTTGATAAGTGTATTGCTTGCGAAGTATGTGTTCGTGTATGCCCAATAGATCTACCTGTTGTTGATTGGAGATTGGAAAGAGATATGAAAAAGAAACAATTACTTAATTATAGTATTGATTTTGGGGTCTGTATATTTTGTGGTAACTGTGTCGAGTATTGTCCAACAAACTGTTTATCAATGACTGAAGAATATGAACTTTCTACTTATGATCGTCACGAATTGAACTATAATCAAATTGCATTGGGTCGGTTACCAATATCAGTAATTGAAGATTATACAATTCAAATAGTTATGAATTCAACTCAAATAAAAATCGATAAAGATAAATCCCTTGATTCAAGAACGATTACCAATTACTAAAATTTTTTTGATATAAAGGATCAAAGCTTTTTTTGTCAATAACTACAAATATAATACTATTTATTTATTTTTGAGAATCATTCTTTTATTTAAACTAATTATAATAATAAATTTTATTTATCGCGAGAATTTCAAAATATACAATTCTAAAGTTTTTTCTTTTGGATAAATAAAGTAAGTGTAATTAGTCCAATAATTAGTTATCTATTATATATATATAATAGATAACTAATTATCTATATTCTATATATTCTATATAGTTATATCCATATTAAGATTTAATTCAATTAGGAAGGTATCATAAATTGGATAAACCTTTTTCCTTGACTATTTTGTAAAGTCATGATTTGACTTATTTTTTTTTGTGGACATTTTATACATAATGGATTTACCAGGACCAACACATGATATTCTTGTAGCATTTCTGGGGTCAGTTCTTCTATTAGGGGGTATGGGAGTTGTATTACTTACCAATCCTATTTATTCTGCTTTTTCGTTGGGGTTGGTTCTTGTTTGTATATCTTTATTCTATATTTCATCAAACTCCTTTTTTGTGGCTGCTGCACAGCTTCTTATTTATGTGGGAGCCATAAATGTTTTAATTATCTTTGCGGTAATGTTCATGAATGGTTCCGAATATTCTAATGATTCATATTTTTGTACCGTTGGAGATGGAGTCACTTCACTGGTTTGTATAAGTATTTTTTTTTCACTGATTACTATTATATCAGATACATCATGGTATGGAATTATTTGGACTACAAGATCAAACCAGATTATAGAACAGGACCTAATAAGTACTGTTCAACAAATTGGGATTCATTTATCGACAGATTTTTATCTTCCCTTTGAACTAATTTCAATAATTCTTTTAGTTTCCTTGATAGGTGTAATTACTATGGCTCGCCAATAATAAATATAGTTAGAATAAAAAAAATTAGAGTTATAAAAATTTTAAATATGAAATTAAATATATAATATAATAAAATCAAAAGGTTTAATAATTTTAGTTAAATTTGTTTACTTTCTTTTGTTTTGTAATTATAACTTCTAGTTAATTGAATCCCTTGAATTGTTGATATTAAAATGAATTGAGATTGATAAGGAGTTAGTCAATGATGTTCGAGCATGTACTTTTTTTGAGTGTCTATTTATTTGCTATTGGTCTCTATGGATTGATCACAAGTCGAAACATGGTTAGAGCACTTATGTGTCTTGAGCTTATACTAAATTCGGTTAATATTAATCTCGTAACATTTTCTGATATATTTGATAGTCGACAATTAAAAGGGAACATTTTCTCAATATTTATTATAGCCGTTGCAGCTGCAGAAGCTGCTATTGGACTTGCTATTGTTTCGTCGATTCATCGAAACAAAAAATCAACGCGTATCAACCAATTGAATTTGTTGAATAATTAATTAAAATTATCATGATCATATACTAAAAAATTAGTTATTATATTTCTATATTAATTAGATAAATTAGATAAATAATCTATAGATATAGAAATTTAATATAAATAATAATATAAATAATATAATATATATAATATATATAAAATTAAATAAAAATAAAAAAATATAAGAAAAATATAAGATTAATATTATATATATATAACGTGTATATATAACAAACATGTAAAATATATAGTATATATAATAACTAAGAAACTATAATATATGATATATATATATGAAATTTGATTCAATATCAAATTGATTTAATTTGACTATTTTACTAGATTAGTAAAGTATAATTAATACTAAACTAATTTATAATAATATAAATTTAATTAAATCTAAATAATTTAATTTTATTTAGATTTAATTTTAGATATTTATATATTGATTTGAATATCAATTTATTTTGTTGGACCATTTTCATTCACACACCCGACTCGTATGATTATAATTTTTTAAACGAAAATTAAAGTCTCTTGGCTTTTTCTTATAAGCAGATTTAGAAAAATATTGATTCTTCCAATTTTAGTAAACCACTGCTTCGTCTGGTGTCTACAATATAACTACTACTTCTATACCAGTATACCAGATTGAAAATTTTTGATGTTCAAACCCGGGCTGTTATAGATTCAATGTCACATTCAGTAAAAATTTATGATACATGTATAGGGTGTACTCAATGTGTACGAGCTTGCCCTACGGATGTGTTGGAAATGATACCGTGGGACGGATGTAAAGCTAAGCAAATTGCTTCCGCACCAAGAACCGAGGATTGTGTAGGTTGTAAGAGATGTGAATCCGCTTGTCCAACGGATTTTTTGAGTGTCCGTGTCTATTTATGGCATGAAACAACTCGCAGCATGGGACTATCTTATTGATACGTTACAAAAAAATACACTTTAATTATTTGATTCCTCTTTACCGACAAAAGCCCGTATTCAGAATAGAATAATATATTTTATTAAGTACGGGCTTTTGTGGTCAAAAACGTATCTTGTCTTTATCACGAATAATTTTCCTTGGCTAACAATACTTGTTGTTTTGCCGATATTCGTCGGCTCTTGCATTTTTTTTCTTCCTTATAGAGGAAATAAGATGTTCAGGTGGTATGCTATAGGTATTTGCTTGTTAGAACTCCTTTTAATGACCCACGTTTTCTGTCATCATTTCCAATTGGACGATCCATTAATCCAATTGGAAGAAGATTTTAAATGGATAGAGATTTTTGATTTTCACTGGAGACTGGGAATCGATGGACTTTCCATAGGACCCATTTTACTGACAGGATTTATCACCAGTTTAGCTACTTTAGCAGCTTGGCCAGTTACTAAAAATTCACAATTGTTCTATTTTCTCATGCTAGCAATGTACAGCGGTCAAATAGGACCATTTTCTTCTCGAGACCTTTTACTTTTTTTCATGATGTGGGAGTTAGAATTAATTCCTGTTTATTTACTTTTATCCATGTGGGGAGGAAAGAACCGTCTCTACTCGGCGACAAAGTTTATTTTGTACACGGCGGGGGGCTCCATTTTTCTTTTAATAGGGGTTCTGGGTATGGGTTTATATGGTTCTAATGAACCTACATTAGATTTTGGAAAATTAGCTAATCAATCATATCCTGTGGCATTGGAAATAATATTATATTTTGGATTCCTTATTGCTTATGCCGTCAAATTGCCGATTATACCTCTACATACTTGGTTACCCGATACCCATGGAGAAGCACATTACAGTACATGTATGCTTCTAGCTGGAATCTTATTAAAAATGGGAGCATATGGACTTATTCGAATCAATATGGAATTATTATCCCATGCTCATTCCATATTTTCTCCCTGGTTGGTAATAATAGGAACTATTCAAATAATCTATGCAGCTTCGACCTCTCTCGGTCAACGGAATTTGAAAAAGAGAATAGCCTATTCTTCTGTATCTCACATGGGTTTTACAATTATAGGAATTGGTTCCATAACCGGAATCGGGCTCAATGGTGCTATTTTACAAATACTCTCTCATGGATTTATTGGTGCTGCACTTTTTTTCTTGACGGGAACGACTTGTGATAGAATGGGTCTTGTTTATCTCGACGAAATGGGGGGGGTATCGATCCCAATGCCAAAACTTTTTACCATGTTCAGTAGTTTTTCAATGGCTTCTCTTGCATTGCCGGGAATGAGTGGTTTTGTTGCAGAATCATTAGTTTTTTTTGGAATAATTACTAGTAAAAGATTTCTTTTAATGTCAAAAATACTAATTACTTTTGTAATGGCAATAGGAATGATATTAACTCCTATTTATTTATTATCTATGTTACGTCAGATGTTCTATGGATACAAGTTATTTCATGTTACAAATTCTCATTTTTTGGATTCTGGACCACGAGAACTATTTGTTTCAATCTGTATCTTTTTACCCATACTAGGGACTGGTATTTATCCCGATTTCATTCTCTCGTTATCAGTTGATAGGGTACAAGCTATACTATCTAATTATTTTTATCGATAGTCTTTTATTAAAAATACGGAAATCTAATTTTTTTTGTCTTTTTATTTTCCGCTTTTAAACGCCGAACAATGCAAAAGAATTAAATGAATTAAAAATCTCAATTTTAATCAGATACATTTCGAGTTTTTTAGAACCCTTTGAGCCAGGAATGGTTCAAAGGGTTCTAAAAAACTTGCACAAAGAAAGAACTTTCACTATATATTTATATATAAATATGGGTATGGGATGATGTTTTGTTCTTATATGTACTCGTTATTTTATGTAGTTTATTCAATTATTTAGTATTTTAGATGTTAATGTGAATGAACCATAACTATGTAGACCTATCCCTAATAGATTGATTCCAAAATAGCATATCCAAATTATAAGGAATCCCATAGAAGCCACAAGTGCCGAATTTGTACCCTGCAAACTTTGATTTGTACTAGTTCTAGTATGTAAATAAATTGCGAATATGATCCAAGTAATAAATGCCCAAGTTTCCTTGGGGTCCCAACTCCAATACGATCCCCATGCTTCATTAGCCCATACTGCTCCACAAAGAATTCCTATGGTTAAAAAGGTAAACCCTAAACTAATGACACGATAACTCAAATAATCCAAACGTTGAGTTAATTGATATTTATAATAATTTCGAAATGAAAGAAAAGAAGTGTTTTTATAAACACTTCTTTTTTCATTCCAATAGTTAATCTTACCAAAGAGAAATTTCTTAATTAAGAAATTTTTGACTTTACCATTACAAAAAATATTGATGTTTTTTCGAAATGTAATGACTAGAAGAGCCACTGAGAATAATGATCCACATAAAAGAGCGGCATAGCTTAATAACATCATACTTACGTGCATCATTAACCACTGAGATTGTAGAGCAGGTACTAATATTACGGATTGGTGCATTTCAGTTAAAAGACCCGACGTGGCAAAGCCTTGTGTGAAAATGGTACTTGATGCAGTTATTGTGTTTAAATCATTTTTATGATTCCCCATCTTGTAAATGGTATGAATAATGGATAAACTACACGAAAGGAAAATTAATGACTCGTATAAATTACTTAAGGGAAAATGTCCCGAAGAAATCCAACGAGAAACCAATAATCCCGTTATAGAGAAAAAAGTAGCTATCATTCCTTTTTCTGATAAATCAGGCAATCCTACGCTTTCGTGGACAAAAAAGGTCATCAAATAAATCGTAATAACAATTGAAATTATCGAAAAAGAGATATGAGTCAATATATGTTCTAAAATTGTAAATATCATAAAAAGGAGTCCCATAAGAGAATTGAAATCGAGAATTGAATACATTATAGGAGCCATTGTATAGGATCCATTGTGTCTATTTTAGAAGATTTTTTTGATAGGATAGGATGCCGCCACTCGGACTCGAACCGAGATGCTCTAGCACTGCTTCCTAAGAGCAGCGTGTCTACCAATTTCACCATGGCGGCTTACTTGAAATAATAATAGTCAATTTATGTTGAATCGTCGAGATTCAAGGATTCAATATAGTTTATAAAACAAAACATTAGAATCGATGAATCTTTATTCATTGAAATTTATATGATAATTTGAATCTTTATTAAATAAAGAATAAAATAATCTTTAGTTAGTATCGTATTGTTGTAAGTTCGGTTTTAATAATGAACTTTGGTATACTAAAAACTAAGTTTTCAAAAAAGCAGTTAAAACTCCATAGTTTTAGACTGAGCTATAGAACCGGGAATTGTTCCTTTTCCTTTTTTTTTTGATTCGTTTTTATTTATCCAATGTTATTTTATGGATTCAAACAAAACGAAAAAAAAATATATTATTTAATGAAGAAAATGAAATAACTAGGATTTTCTATGTATAACAATTTGATTACTAAATCATAAGAATTTATCATTGTCTAACGATTTAGATACTATTTTATTATTATCAAAGTAAAGTATTAATATCTTTCATTATTTTATTATATTTCATTATATATATATAATAATGGTAAGATTTACCAAATTAATTAGGTTTTTAGTTAACCATATAACAAATAAAACAACAAAATTTGCATTTCTATCACAATCATACTCTACTTTTCACAATAGAAAAAATTTCTATTGTGAAAAGTAGATAGAAAAAAACCCCAAACCCAATATACATACCCTTATTCTACATATCACATCCACATACGATATTTATATACCACAGCAACTAGTTCCAACTGATCCTGTTTGATATTGAGGAATTCAATACACTAATTAATGTTAATTATTTATTTTAAAATACTTGACGTTTTTCGGGGTATGTCAATTCCGATTATTCCACGACTTTATTATTTGTTTGTTGTACAAAAAAACTTTTTGAACGTCCGGTAGAAACCGATTTCGCTAAAGAAAAAGCCTTTACTGCAGCTAAATTTCCTTTTTTCTTCCAAATATTTTTACGAATACGTTTTTTTGACATAGAAGTACGTTTTTTGGGGACTGCCATTAAAAAAAAAAGGGGTTACTTATTTTTATCATTGTATGTGAAAGACATGTATTGTTCAAAATGAATTGTTCCTTTTAGCCGTTATCCATATTTATTCCTAAAATAGTAAAAAAAAATTGAATTTTTCAAACACATTAAAAAAAACCTATGAAAACATATAATAAAATTTAAATTAAAAAAATTGAAACATACACATTAATATATTTAAAATATAAATAATTTAATCATATATATCATATATATATAATTTAATTACTCATATATATATATAATATGGATCATAGTAATTACGCATATGTATACATACCCTATGACATATATATATAGCTAAGAAAAAAAAATACAAGTACAAGAAAGGAAGGAAATTGTTTTTTATTAATTGATTAAGGTAAGAGTGCCATACCCATAATTGAAATTACAATTCGAATTAAATTAGTAGTTAATCTGTTAACTAAGATATTTGATTACTTGATAACAATAACCTTATTTATTTTTTAATTTAAATTTAAAGTACGGATCGTACTATCTATATTCGAATTAAGTATTCCTTTTGGTATAACCATTTTTCCTTAATATACTATATTATATAATATGCCTATAAATTACCAGGATGGAATATTGTATTATTCCAGTTTTAGTAGAATGATTAAAAATTTCATTTTTTTTTATGGAACATACATATCAATATGCATGGATAATAACTTTTCTTCCACTTCCAGTTACTATGTCAATAGGATTCGGGCTTCTACTTATTCCGACAGCAACAAAAAATATTCGTCGTATATGGGCTTTTCCTAGTATTTTTTTCTTAAGTATAGCTATGGTATTTTCAGCCAATTTATCTATTCAAGAAATAAATGGAAGTTCCATCTATCAATATCTATGGTCTTGGACCATCAATAATGATTTTTCCTTAGAGTTCGGATATTTAATCGATCCACTTAGTTCGATTATGTCAATACTAATTACTACTGTTGGAATCATGGTTCTTATTTATAGTGACAATTATATGTCCCATGATCAAGGATATTTAAGATTTTTTGCTTATATGAGTTTTTTCAATGCTTCTATGTTGGGATTAGTTACCAGTTCAAATTTGATAAAAATTTATGTTTTTTGGGAACTAGTGGGAATGTGTTCTTATTTATTAATAGGATTTTGGTTCACACGACCGACTGCAGCAAGTGCTTGTCAAAAAGCTTTTGTAACTAATCGTGTAGGGGATTTTGGTTTATTATTAGGAATCTTAGGTTTTTATTGGATAACTGGTAGTTTTGAATTTCGGGATTTGTTCGAAATAACTAATAACTTGATACACAATAATGGGGTCAGTTCTTCATTTGCTACTTTGTGTGCCTTTTTATTATTCCTCGGTGCAGTTGCTAAATCCGCGCAATTCCCCCTTCATGTATGGTTACCTGATGCAATGGAAGGACCTACTCCTATCTCGGCTCTTATACACGCTGCTACCATGGTAGCAGCGGGAATTTTTCTTGTAGCTCGACTTCTTCCTCTTTTCATATCCATACCTTACATAATGAATATTATTTCTTTAATAGGTGTAATAACAGTACTATTAGGAGCTACCTTGGCTCTTGCTCAAACAGATATAAAAAGAAGTTTAGCCTATTCTACAATGTCTCAATTGGGTTATATTATGTTAGCTCTAGGTCTAGGTTCTTATCGAGCTGCTTTATTCCATTTGCTTACTCACGCCTATTCTAAAGCTTTATTATTTTTGGGATCCGGAGCCATTATCCATTCAATGGAACCTGTTGTTGGATATTCACCAGATAAAAGTCAGAATATGATTCTGATGGGCGGTTTAAAAAGATATGTTCCAATTACAAGAACTACTTTTTTATTAGGTACACTTTCTATTTGTGGTATTCCACCTCTTGCTTGTTTTTGGTCCAAAGATGAAATTCTTAATGAGAGTTGGTTGTATTCACCAATTTTTGCAATAATAGCTTGTTTCACAGCAGGATTAACTGCATTTTATATGTTTCGCGTGTATTTACTTACTTTTGATGGGCATTTGCGCATAAATTGTAAAAATTACAGTAGCACCAATAATAGCTCGTTCTATTCAATATCTCTATGGGGAAAAGAAGTTCCAAAAAAAGTGGATAGAAATTTTCTTTTATCAAAAATAGAGAATATGG